GACTTCCACCTATATATTTTGTGAATTCTGCTACAAAGAAACTTGTAATACCTACTCCATTTGTAATTCCATCAATTATTCGTTTATCAAAAAATTGAATTTGTTTTGCTAATCTTCTTATACTTTCAGTTAAAGATTTTTTATAAAAAGTATCTATGTAAGCACGATTATACGACCAATTATATAGACAATTTATTAGTTTTTCCCAATAAATAGGTTTAGAACTCCATTTTTGAAATGAATTAAGTAAGGTTAAATTTAATAAAGATGAATAAAAAGGCTTATATAAAAAATATGCTATAAATATTCCAAAAAAAGCTATACTGACTGAAAAAGTAGCATTTCTAAAAAATTCATACCAATCCACAAAATTTGTTGAATTTTTATGCAAAAGGTTTATTGATGGCGTGAATAATTTTGATAATATATCAAATCCTTCTTGATTCAAAGGAATTCCTATGGCTCCAATAAACAAAGTAAAAAAAAGTAATACAAGCATAGGAAATAAAATAGTATTGTCTGATTCACGGGGATAATAGAAAGTTCTTTTATTAAGTGCACAATTTGCAACAGTAATCAAAGTTTTATTTCTTACATTATTATTAATTTTATATGTTTTCTTGGAAAAAAAAGAAGCTCTTTTCTTATTATTCATTGTTAATAACGGTACTAAACAAAAATTTCTATTAATTTTTTTTTCATCTTCTTTACCCCATAAAGAGATTGAATAGAAGGAGCTACTTTTTTTTCCACTATAATTCAGAAAATAAGTGTTTAAATGTCCTTCAAAAGTAAGTAAATAAATCCGAAACATATAAAATGCGGTTAATCCCGCTGTTGAACAAGCTATTATTGCAAAAATTGGCGAAAACAACAAACTATCCGTAAGAATTTCATCTTTAGACCAAAAACAAGCAAGGGGGGGAATACCACAAAGAGAAAGTGTTCCTAATAAAAAGGCAGTTTTTGTAATCGGCACGTGTTTTGTCAAACCACCCATAAGAATCATATTCTGACTTTTATCGGGAGAATATCCAACTATAGCTTCCATTGAATGAATAATTGATCCAGATCCTAAAAACAATAAAGCTTTCGAATAAGCATGAGTAATCAAATGAAATAAAGCGGATCGATAAGACCCCATACCTAGAGCTAACATCATATAACCCAATTGAGACATTGTAGAATAGGCTAAACCTCTCTTAATGTCTTTTTGAGCAAGAGCTAAAGTAGCTCCTAAGAGTATTGTTATTATACCTATCAAAGATATTATATACATTATAGAAGGGATAACTATAAAAAGAGGAAGAAGACGAGCTACAAGAAAAATTCCCGCCGCTACCATAGTAGCAGCATGTATAAGAGCCGAAATAGGAGTAGGACCTTCCATGGCATCAGGTAACCATACATGAAGCGGAAATTGTGCGGATTTAGCAATAGGACCCATAAATAATAGAAAGGCACATAAAATAAGGAATAAGAGATTTACTCTATTATTTAAAATCAAATTATTGAATATTTCAAACAAATCCTGAAATTCGAAACTGCCCGTTACCCAATAAAGACCTAAAATTCCTAATAATAAACCAAAATCCCCTACACGATTAGTTACAAAAGCTTTTTGACAAGCATTTGCTGCGATAGGTCGTGTGAACCAAAAACCTATTAATAAATAGGAACACATTCCAACAAGTTCCCAAAAAAAATAAATTTGTATCAAATTAGAACTAGTAACTAATCCTAACATTGACGTATTAAAAAAACCCATATAAGCAAAAAACCTCAGATATCCTTGATCATGAGACATATAATTATCACTATAAATCAGAACCAAAATTCCAACAGTGGTAATTAATATTAACATAATACAAGTCAGTGGATCAATAAAGTAACCGAACTCAAAAGACAAGTCATTATTTATGGTCCAAGACCATACGTTTTGATGAATACAACTTCTAAGAATTTGTTGAATAGATAGATAGAGTGAAAAGATCATAACTATACTTAACAAAAAAATACTAAGCAAAGACCACGTACGACGAAGGTTTTTTGTTGCTGTCGGAAAAAGGAGAAGTCCAACTCCTAGTAAAAAAGGCACTGGAAGTGGAATGAAAGGTATGATCCATGAATATTGATATGTATGTTCCATAAAATAAAAAACCCGTTTTATTTTATTCTTAAATTTATTATTTCTTATTCACTGGTTTGTATATATATATTTTTGTGAAAGGGGACAATAAAAAATCACGCTATTTCAAACCTAAATAGAAAAAGAAATATATATTCAAATCCAAAAATGAGAAATGATTAAATAATATTACTAAGTTACTGTCAAAAAAAATTTCTTTTTCTTTTTACTACTAAATAAAATTGTGATTTTATGCAGATACACAAAAAGTGAATTAGAATTCCGTATTACAATAATTTATATACATATATTAAAAATAGAACACAGAGTTACACGACCAAAAAATCCTTACTATACTATTTATTATATTATATAATAATAATAAACTTTACCTAACAAAAAAGTTATTTAAGTTTTATTATTTAGAATCATTAAGGAATTCATAATGGAATTTAGTGATTGTCTTCCATTACACTAAGTGAACCGTTTGAATTTCCAAGAAAGATTATGAGAACCCACACTTTTTTACATATGAAGTGCAAAAATATCAATCATTTTATTGATAATAAAATCTATCAGTATAGATTAATTAAATGAGTACTCTCGTACGGATTTGAAAAGTGAAATAAAATCAAATTCTTTAATAAATCAATTTTATTAAATAAATATAAAAAAGCAAACGTAAAAAAAAAAAAGGTTGGGTTCTTCAATTTTTGGATGTCTTTTTTGTTTTGAAAATAATATCTAATAAAATTGGAAAGAAAAAACTAGCTTGATTACTAGCTTGATATGGAGTACTAGCTTGATATGGAGTACTAAAGAATAGAATAATAAATGTCTTTGACATCCAATTATACCACTGAATAACTTTTTAAATTTTTGAATGGCAGTTCCAAAAAAACGTACTTCGATCTCGAAAAAGCGTATTCGTAAAAAAATTTGGAAAAGGAAAGGGTATTGGACATCGTTGAAAGCGTTTTCGTTAGGGAAATCACTTTCTACAGGTAATTCAAAAAGTTTTTTTGTACAACAAAATAAATAAAAAAACACTAGACTAATTCTAATTAGTCGAACTTAAAAAAAAATAGGAGAATACATATAAAATAAAAAAGAGTCAAAAAATGAGGAAAAAAAAAAAAGGATCTCTTTTTTGAATGTTTTGGCTTTCATCTACTAAATTCGAAAACCCTTTTTTTAGAATAAAAAAATCCAATATCAATATATAGATAAAAAAGAAGGTTTCACATTTTGTTTTATTTCTTTTTTTTTTTTTTTACGATTTATTTAATATAAAAATCTTTTTTTTGAAGTTCCAAAAGGGCTTATTTTCCCCGTCACTAAAAGAATTAAAGATCTTGCATTTCTTAAAAAAGAAATGCAAGATCTTTAAGAGAAATCAAAAGGTTCTTCAAATTAAATTAATTAATTTAATTGACAATCCGAAATACCTATTAAAAAAATTTTTATTCATGAAATCCACTGTAAATTCCATTGAATTGACTTCTTTATTTAAATTGGAATCTCGACGATTGAATAAAAAATTGTTACTATTGTTTTGAACAAGTTGCCGCTATGGTGAAATTGGTAGACACGCTGCTCTTAGGAAGCAGTGCTAGAGCATCTCGGTTCGAGTCCGAGTAGCGGCATAAGATCTTATAAAAGAGATATTATATATAAGTTTTATAATCAAATTCATTCCCGATTTTTTTTCTAAACGCGGGCAAAACCTACTTTTAATTTTTAACAAATTTTTTATGATTTTTTCAATTTTGGAGCATATATTAACTCATATATCTTTTTCGGTCGTTTCAATTGTAATGACAATTTATTTTTTAACTTTATTAGTTAATTTAGATGAAAGCATAGGATTTTATGATTCATCAGATAAAGGAATCGTAATTACGTTTTTTAGTATAACCGGATTCTTATTCACTCGTTGGATTTATTCAGGACATTTTCCATTAAGTAATTTATATGAATCCTTAATTTTTCTTTCATGGGCTTTCTCCATTATTCATATGGTTTCCTATTTTAATAAAAAACAAAAAAATCACTTAAATGCAATAACTGCGCCAAGTGCTATTTTTATTCAGGGTTTTGCTACTTCTGGTCTTTTAAACAAAATGCCTCAATCCGCAATATTAGTACCAGCTCTCCAATCCCAGTGGTTAATGATGCACGTAAGTATGATGGTATTAGGCTATGGCGCTCTGTTATGCGGATCATTATTATCAATAGCTCTTCTAGTGATTACATTTCGCAAAGTCGGACCGTTTTTTTACAAAAAGAATAAAAAAAAAAAAAAATTATTAACTGAATTTTTTTCTTTTGGTGTACTTTACTATATAAATGAAAGAAATTCTATTTTACTAAGACAAAACATTAATTTGAGTTTTTCTAGAAATTATTATAGGTATCAATTGATTGAACAATTAGATTATTGGAGTTATCGTATTATTAGTCTTGGATTTCTCTTTTTAACCATGGGCATTCTTTCAGGAGCTGTATGGGCTAATGAGACATGGGGGTCATATTGGAATTGGGATCCAAAAGAAACCTGGGCATTTATTACTTGGACCATATTCGCGATTTTTTTACATATTAAAACAAAAAAAAATGGTAGGGGTATAAATTCTGCAATTGTGGCTTCGATAGGTTTTCTTGTAATTTGGATATGCTATTTTGGTGTCAATCTTTTAGGAATAGGTTTACATAGTTATGGGTCATTTACATCTAATTAACTAAAATACTAAACAAAAAATAAAGGAATGAAAATCCAAATAAAAAAAGAATAGGATCTATATATAACTTCAGATAAGTTAAGAAATCTAATTTAGTAGTAAACCATCAAGAACCTTTTGAATCAAGTAGTAGAATGATTCAAAAGGTTCTCACAATATAAAGACCAAAGACTTCGGATTATAATTCAATTTACTGCGTTTTTTAGTTCCTGAAAACTACCCATAAAAATAATTAGATAAAATGGATTCCACTTTGTTACTTGCTAATGAGAGCACAAAATCTGGGTAAATACCCATACCTATTATGGGTAGAAGACTCGAGATTGAAATAAATAACTCTCGGGGTCCAGAATCAAAAAACGAAAAGTTTTGGGCATTAATTAACTTGTATCCATAAAACATTTGACGTGACATAGATAATAAATATATAGGAGTTAATATAATTCCAATTGCCATTACAACAATAATGAAAAATTTTGCCATTAAGAGATATTTTTGGCTGGTAATTATTCCAAAAAAAACGATGAATTCTGCAACAAAACCACTCATGCCCGGCAATGCAAGGGAAGCCATCGATAAGATAGTGAACATTGTAAATATCTTTGGAATGGAAATAGCCATTCCACCCATTTCGTCAAGAGAAACAAGACGAATTCTATCATAACTCGTTCCTGCCAAAAAAAAAAGTGCAGCGCCAATAAATCCATGAGAGATTATTTGTAAAATAGCTCCATTAAGTCCAGGATCCGTTATAGAAGCAATACCTATAATTATAAAACCCATATGAGATACAGAAGAATAGGCTATTCTCTTTTTTAAATTACGTTGACCGGGAGATGTTGAAGCTGCATAAATTATTTGGATTGTACCTACTACCATCAACCAAGGAGAAAACAGAGAATGCGCGTGAGGTAATAATTCCATATTGATTCGAACCAATCCATATGCTCCCATTTTTAATAGGATTCCAGCAAGAAGCATACAAGTACTGTAATGCGCCTCGCCGTGGGTGTCAGGTAACCAAGTATGTAAAGGTATAAGCGGTGATTTGACAGCAAAAGCAATAAGAAATCCAATATACAATATTATTTCGAGTGTAACAGGATAGGATTGATTAGCTAATAGCTCCAAATTTAATGTTGGTTCGTTCGAACCATATAAACTTATACCTAAAACTCCTATTAATAAAAAAATGGAACTTCCTGCAGTGTATAAAATAAATTTTGTAGCTGAATACAGACGTTTCTTTCCACCCCACATGGATAAAAGTAGATAAACGGGAATTAATTCTAATTCCCACATGATGAAAAAAAGTAAAAGATCCCGAGAAGAAAATGATCCTATTTGACCGCTGTACATTGCTAACATCAGGAAATGGAATAATCGGGAATCCCGCGTAACTGGAAAAGCCGCTAAAGTAGCTAAAGTAGTAATAAATCCTGTCAGTAAAATAGTTCCTATTGAAAGTCCATCTATTCCCAGTCTCCAGTAAAAATCCAAAAAATTGATCCATTTATAATCTTCGGACAGTTGAATTAAAGGATCGTCCATTTTAAAATTATAACAAAAGGCGTAGGTCGTTAGAAGAAGTTCTAAGATACAAATGCATATAGTATACCATTTATTTACTTTATTTCCCCTATACGGGAGAAATAACATTAATGAACCAGCAGATATTGGAAAAACTACAATTATTGTTAACCAAGGAAAATAATTCGTGGTAAAGACAAGATACACCAAGTTCAAAGAACGCGTACTCAAAAAAAATATATAAATAAAAAATCTAATTTAACTTTTTTGAGTACGAGTACTTGTCAATAAAAAAAATCAAATGTATTCAAAATTTATTCAAATGAGGTTTTGGGTACCGTATCAATAAGCTAGACCCATGCTTCGAGTTGTTTCATGCCATAAATAAACTCGAACGCTCAAAAAATCCGTTGGACAGGCGGATTCACATCTCTTACAACCAACACAGTCCTCTGTTCTTGGAGCGGAAGCAATTTGCTTAGCTTTACATCCATCCCAAGGTATCATTTCTAATACGTCTGTAGGGCATGCTCGGACACATTGAGTACATCCTATACAGGTATCATATATTTTTACTGAATGTGACATAGGATCTATCGTTTTTTGAATGTCATAAATTTTCAATCTAGTAAACTTCTACCTGAATGATATATTAAAATACTAGATGAATCAATGATTTCCGTTAACAGAATTTTTGTAATGAATTCTGGTTCAATTGCTAAAAAAGAGGGCTAAAATACTTAGATTTCTTAGATTTTTACAAATATAATCGAGTAGGTAATAACCTATTATATATGCTAAATTTAAATCTCTCGTTTTTTTATTTATGCAACCTACTTATTTAATAAGGTCGATTGGTTGATGCGAGTTGATTTTCTGTTACGATAAATTGACGAGACTATAGCTAATCCAATAGCTGCTTCAGCGGCTGCAATTGCTATAACAAAAATGCAGAAAATATCCCCTTTTAATTGGGAATTATCAAAAAAATCAGAAAATGTTACGAAATTCATATTAACTGCATTGAGTATAAGTTCAAGACACATAAGAGCCCTAACCATATTTCGACTCGTAATCAATCCATAAAGACCAATAAAAAATAAATAGGCACTCAAAACAAGTACATGTTCGAGTATCATTCGTCAACTCCTTATCAATTTTGATTCATTTTAATATGAAAAATAATTCAACAGATTTAATAAACTAGAATAGAACAAAAAAGTACGAATAAAAATTATATTAGGTAAAAAAATTTTGATAATATATATTAAGATATATTATCAAACTATATATTATATAGATATATAATATATCAAATAAAAAATTTTTTATTTTAAATATGAAATAATATTCAATCAAATTAAATTGAATGAAACGCAAAAAATATCATAACATACAACAAGTTTTCTTTGGGCTTTACAAATTCGAAAGTTGTTTATTGACGAGCCACAGAAATTGCACCTATCAAAGCAACTAAAAGAATTATTGAAATTAGTTCAAATGGAAGAAAAAAATCTGTTGATAAATGAATTCCTATTTGTTGACTATTACTTATTAAATCTTGCTCTAGAATCTGGTTTAATCTTGTAGTCCAAATAACCCCGTACCATGACGTATCAAGAATAGTCGAAATTAATGAAAAAAGAATAGTTGTACAAATCAACGAAGTAATCCCATCCCCAACAGTCCACCGATTTAAATCTGTGGAATATTCTGAATCATTCATGAACATCACAGCAAATATGATTAAAACAGTTATGGCCCCCACGTAAATAAGGAGCTGTGCAGCAGCTACAAAATGGGAATTTGATAAAATATACAATAAAGATACACAAACAAGAACAAATCCTAAGGAAAAGGCTGAAAATATTGGGTTGGGAAATAAGACCACCCCCAGACTTCCGACTAGAAGACCAGATCCCAGAAAAACTAAAAGAAAATCATGTATTGGTCCAGGCAAATCCATTATATTATAAAAAAAAATCGAAATGCGTTTCATGACCTTATTAATTTAACCGGGAAATCTTTTTTGAATATGTTTCTAATAGAGTGAAATTAGAATCTAATGGATATGGATTGCTGTAGATACAATACAAGTGTTGGACAATTTCACTTTTTTTATTCTAACGTCTATTTTCAACCTATCCATTTCAAGAAAGTAATTAGACATATATTCGATTAAAAGAATGAGGCTTAATACTTAATATTATTATATTTAATACTTAATATTATTATATAAAGACAATACACGTTTTTAATGAAATTCTTTATATAATATATAATTCAAAATTTTGGAATTATTTTATTAATAAAATTAATAGGTTTATCCTTTTTTTATTTGAGGTGAATTCCAAATTGTTCGAATAGTATAATCGTCAATTACTGATATTGGTAAACGACCCAAGGCTATTTGATTATAATTCAATTCGTGACGATCATAAGTTGAAAATTCATATTCTTCAGTCATTGACAAACAATTTGTTGGACAATACTCAACACAATTACCACAAAATATACAAATTCCAAAATCAATACTGTAATTAAGCAATCGTTTTTTTCGAATAGGAGTTTCCAATTTCCAATCAACAACAGGGAGATCTATAGGACATACTCGAACACATACTTCACAAGCAATGCATTTATCAAATTCAAAATGGATTCGACCGCGAAAACGTTCCGATGTTATTAATTTTTCATAGGGATATTGAATAGTTACAGGTAAACGATTTGTGTGGGATAAGGTTATCATGAAACCTTGACCAATATACCTTGCCGCTCGGAGGGTTTGTTGACCATAATTCATGAACCCGGTTATCATAGGAAGCATATCGTAATTATCTATGAATAATTTGATCGTTGTTTCGTTCTCTTGTTTAAAACAAGTAAGCAATATGTTGGATTCATTTTCAATTTAAAGTGAAAAGACTTGGAAAGAAGTTGTTAATAATAGATTACCGAGGGAAATAGGTAAAAGAAATTTCCATCCAAAATTTAATAGTTGATCCATTCGTAGCCTAGGTAAAGTCCATCTTGTTGTGATAGAAATGAACAAGAACAAATAAGTTTTAGCTAATGTAATAAAGATACCAATTGTTGTTCCAAAAATTTGATCCCTTTCAAATAGCTCCAGACTAGATATATACGGAAGAGAAATATTCCAACCGCCTAAGTATAGAACTGTTACAAATAATGAGGAAATTAATAGATTTAGATAAGAAGCAACGTAAAATAAACCAAATTTGATACCTGAATATTCAGTTTGATACCCTGCTACTAATTCTTCTTCCGCTTCTGGTAAATCAAAAGGTAACCTCTCACATTCTGCTAGAGAAGAAATTAGAAAAATGATAAAACCTATAGGTTGACGCCACAAATTCCATCCCCAAAAACCATATTTTGATTGTGCCTCAACTATATCAACTGTACTTAAACTGTTAGATAATCCTAGTCGGTGATAACATTACTATTCTCACCGCTATTACAAAACCGTACATGAGGTCTTCGCCTCATACGGCTCCTCTGGGGCCATAAAAAATCTAAGGACCTGATTAGTATTATTTAGATGGATATGGTGTGTTCTAAAATAGCTGAAATTAAAATTTATCTGGTGGGTCCCGAATTATACCAATGGAATTCTGTCTGCTCTAATTCTAAGAATCAAAAAAGCGCTTCGGAATTCATCTCATCCTTTACTAATTTGAATTTCTATTTATTGAGTAATAACTGAATCCGTTAATAAAATACTCCTTGTAAAAATAGAAATAGGTATTGAAGCCCATCGTTGTTTTTAATTACGAAAAAGAATTAGACATCCTATTAGTTTATTATTCATCACATAAATTCTATTTTTTTTCTCAAGATATGAAAAAACCATCCTTGGTTCGTTTCTATTCTTCTTTCTTTTTGAGAAACAAAAAGTTGGTGGACTTCAAAAATAAAGGATTATTTCGTTTCTGATAGTCATTCCATTTGGGGGTGGATAGGAGCATACTCTGAATCGGAATCTTGGGGAGTACTGTCTGATCATTTCTACTAATTTTAAGCCCCAATTAACCTTCTTTTTTTTTTCTTATCTTATGTTATGCATAAATATCCTTTTCAATTTGATTAACCTCTATTACAAATTCTTTGTGTATTTTGGTGTTTCTAACCATCCACTCACTTTTGCCTAATTGCCGCTCACTTTGTAATACATTTATCTTAATCTATATAACTGATAGTGAAAACGTCATACGGTTACTTTTTTTAACCCGCTTCAAGCCAGGATGATTAATCATCCCATCTTGGGGTAAACTACTGCGTACGCTTATGTTTATTTCCGTTTCACCTTTGTACATAGGAAATGAGACTCAATTTTTCTTTTTACTGCCAATTTAAAAGCAGTTTTTTTCACTCATATATAACTATCAAATTTCCTTTATTAACATTAACCCGAAAGAAAAATATATATTCCGTTTTTCAACTTATTCGGCTAGAACAAACCGAATAGTCAAAAGAAAAGTTTATGTTTGAACGAATCGCACGTAGAGATATTGATAAAAGACATAGAGTTAATGGTATTTCATAACTAATAGATTGGGCAGCAGCTCGCAGACCACCTAAAAAAGAATATTTATTATTTGATCCATATCCTGACATAAGAAGTCCAATAGGAGCAATACTTGAGATGGCAATCCATAAAAAAATACCGATATTGAAATCTGCTAAAACAAGGTGATTGCTAAAGGGAATTACTGAATAACTTAGTAAAATTGAGATAACTGCTAGAGATGGTCCAATACTAAATAAAGTAGTATTTCCTCTAGATGGACGAAGATTCTCTTTGAAAAGTAGTTTTATCCCGTCTGCTAGAGCTTGAAGAATTCCCAACGCGCCGGCGTATTCAGGTCCAATACGTTGTTGTATCCTTGCAGATATTTCTCTTTCTAACCATACAAGTACTAGTACACCTGTTACGATCCCCAATACAAGAGAAAATATAGGAAGAAATCCCCATATGAGTCCATAGACCTCTTTGAAAGATTCCAATCGAACAAAAGAATTGATAGTTTGTACTTCTGTTGCAAAAATTATCATTTTAACGATCCACTTCTCCCATAATTATATCTATGCTACCGAGTATCGTCATAATATCAGCCAATTTCATTCTTTTAACTAGTTCAGGAAGAATTTGCAAATTAATAAAACCTGGTGGTCGGATTTTCCATCTCCAAGGAAAACCACTTTGATCTCCTATGAGAAAAATTCCCAATTCCCCTTTTGGAGCTTCAACTCTTACATAAAGTTCTTGTTTCGATAATTCAAAGGTAGGAGAAGGTTTTTTACTAATGAATCGATAGTCAAAATTATTCCATTCTGAATTCATTTCTGAATTCATTTTTCTATCAAAACCTCTCCTTTCTAAATTCTCATAGGGGCCCCCTGGAAGTCCTTCCAGAGCCTGTTGAATAATTTTTATGGATTCTGTCATTTCGCTAAGTCGTACTAAATAACGAGCTAATGAATCGCCTTGTTTTTGCCACTGAATTTCCCATTCAAATTCATCGTAACACTCATAACGATCAACTTTACGAAGATCCCATTGTATTCCGGATGCGCGTAGCATTGGTCCGGATAAACCCCAATTTATGGCCTCTTCTCCACCAAGAATCCCTACTCCTTCAACTCGTTCTAAAAAAATAGGATTTCGTGTAATAAGTTTTTGATATTCAACAACCTCTGTTAAAAAATAATCGCAAAAATCCAAGCATTTATCTATCCAACCATAAGGTAAATCAGCCGCTATTCCTCCGATACGAAAAAAATTATGCATCATTCTCATACCGGTGGCAGCTTCGAATAGATCATATACAAATTCTCGTTCTCTGAAAATATAGAAAAAAGGCGTCTGTGCACCAATATCTGCCATAAAAGGGCCGAGCCATAACAGATGAGAAGCTATACGACTCAATTCAAGCATAATGACTCTGATATAGCTGGCCCTTTTCGGAACTTGAATATTTCCCAATTGTTCTGGGCCATTTACTGTTATTGCTTCTGTAAACATCGTAGCTAAATAATCCCATCGCGTTACATAAGGTAAATATTGTATAATTGCTCGGTTTTCTGCAATTTTTTCCATTCCTCTGTGTAAATAACCCAATATAGGTTCACAGTCAACAACATCTTCACCATCTAGAGTCACAATTAAGCGAAGAACACCATGCATGGATGGGTGGTGAGGTCCGATATTAACTATCATAAGATCTTTTCTTGTAACTGGTCTATTCATAAGTTTTTCTTTCCTTGATTCATTCTTGCATGTGCTGAAAAAAAAATTTATCAAAAAATTCAAGATTTAAAAAATTTAGTAATTCACAATTTTTGACTTTAACGAGTTTTTAATTCCCGAATATTCAACTTATGAATTAATTCTTTATAACGTACTCTATTTTTTTTTGACAAATAAACCAGCAGTCGTTGACGTTTTCCCAGAATTTTTCGTAGACCTCTCTGAGATAAATAATCTTTTCTGTGCAATTCCAAATGTGAAGTAAGTCTTCGTATCTTATTTGTGAAACTGAATACTTGAAATTCAACGGATCCCCTGCTTTCGTCTTTTTTTTCTTGCAATGAAATGAATGAATTTTTTATCATAAAAAGAAATCCTTCCCTTTTTAATTTTAATATGAATTTAAAGATATGAATTTTACTGATCAGTAATAATAATGGTAGTTTTTTTGTATAAGGATCCGAATTTAATTATCAACTTTTTGATTTTTATAAAAAAAAAAAAGAATTAAGTAAATTCCTAATTTGATTTGGATAGATAGATAAAACAAAACGGAGGCTATTTTTTTTCAATCTAAATTTAGATTGAAAAAAAAATAGGAGGATTCTGTTAAGTTATTTATGGATCTGATCCGATTGGTATCTATGTCATTGATTAAAACAATCTCATGTATAAAGATGAAATTGAAAACAATCCAGCTGATTTGTGCCTACGGTTGTTTTCATATACCGGAACTTATATTATATATATAGTCAAATTATATAGTAAAATGTACCTATCATGAATTTATTTTCAATCGCGTATAAATATGTATTCTTATCATACTGAAATGATTTCCCTTATTAGTATTAAACCAATAGCGATTCATACAAGCTAAATCTTCTAATCGAAAATTGGGCCAAAGAAAAAATTTTAAGTTAATTAGGTTAGTTTTATCGTTATCAAGATCTTTCTTTTGATTCAAAACTTGACCACAGTTTTGAATATTCTTATCAAATCTTGAATTTCTATACCTTGTACTTTTTTTTTTGAATTTCGAACAAATTAGAATTCGAAATTCTCTACGTCGTTTAGGGGATAAAATTTTTTCAGGGACAAAGAAATCATAATGGTTTTTTTTTCTATTTACAGTTTTTTTTTTATATTTTGTAATGGATTTTGCAATTTTTTTTTTGTCTCTTTGACTTATTTGCTGGTTGTTTTTATGAACCAAAGAAATACCTATGGTTCTATATATAATAAGTTGTCCATCGTTTTTTACAGACAAACGAAGAGGTTCAAAAATCAAGATTCCTTTTTTCATTAATTTTGCAAAAGTTAAATTCTTCTCAATCATTAGAATGTCTAGGTTCATCTCTCCTCTTTCAATCGAAGATAGAGCAATTTCGTTTGGATTTTTTAGTCTACTCAAGAGACAATATATTTTTATATTATTGATAATTTTTTTTTTAATAAAAAAATTCCATCGCAATTGAAAACGCGAATACCTTGTGAGAAATAAATCAAGGTCCACTTCTGTATTTCTTTTGTCTTGTTTTTGATTTTGACGTTTTTTTATCTTTGATTCTGCATAATTTTCTTCAATATTTTTTTCTTGGTTTGGTAAAGCTAATTCAGGATTTCTTTGTTTTTCTTTTTCGCCGTTAGTTAGATTATAAAATCTAAGGTATTGTTTTTCATTTGATGGTATAAAACCGTTTTTATTTCGAGTAATTGTTTTATTAACATTTTTTTTTTCATTAAAATTGAAAAGAAGTAATTTGATTGGTATGACCCATGGTTTTATTTTATATGTACTAGAAAATAAGAGAAATTCGGGAAAGAACAAAAATTCAAAATTTGCTATAGGATAATTTAGGATTTCTTCATTCATTCCCATCCAATCAAAAAAGAGACTTTTTTGATTGGCCAGACCCATCTTAGTTATTTTATCAATTCTTTCAGAATTCTGAACTTGAGTCTTAATATATTTTTTTTGACTCTTGGTATCAACCACGGACTCAATATTTACTTTTTTTATAAACCAAACGGGGAGAATTCTCCACTCCAAATATTTTCTAGTCCGAAATTCCCCTATACCACCAATATTAGATTTTCCTCGAAAAGAAGAAACTAAAAAATTCTCTAGAAAAATCTCTAGAGGCATGTCAAAACTTTTTTCTTTAGAATTAATAGATTTGTAGCAAAAAATATTATATATAGAATCTTTTTTTAAATTCTGTTTCTGTTTTAGATTTAATAACGAGTCCGCTTTTAAATAATTGAATTTTTTGTAATTATCAAATTTGTTTTTTTCATATGAATCCTCTTTGTTTAAACTTTTATTTAGAACTAGAGAGTTTTCGTTGATTTGATTTTTCCATTTTTCAGTTACTAATCTAGCCCATACAATCTCAGGTAAATTGTATTGATAATTACTTCTTAACCAGTTTTTCCATTGATTGATTTCGGAATTTAAAAAGGTTTTCTCTTTCAATTTATAATGAAAGATTCCGTGTTCTTGAAAAAAATCCTTTATTTGATTCGTAAGAAACAACGATGTTACACATATGTTATATTCAAGAACAGCCCTTAATTTCGAAAAGTTACTAACTTTAAGTTGTGATAATTTGTAAAATACATATGCTTGTGATAAAGAGCATATGTCATAACTCCTTTTTTTTTTAGTAATTTTGTCTTCAGTTTCTTCATTCTTGTAAATGGATTTATCCAGAATTTTTTTTGTTGATTCAAAAAAAAATTGTGTAGTCATTCTTGGAATATTCATAATACCTACAACAATACCCAGAGATAGTTGTTCGAGGTAAAATTTTACAAAATAAAATATTTTACGAATTAATCGGGTATTTATTCTTTTGACTATCTGCCACTTTTTTTTTGATGATTCTATTATTTTAGAATCATAAGGTGTTTTGTTAGAACTATTAGTTACCTTTTTTTTTTCTTTTGAAATTCCTTCTATTTGATTTCTGATTGTATTTATTTTATCAATCAAATTTTTTATTTTGTTTTCACTGAATGAAGAATTTTTCCACTCCATGGATCGATTTTGAACAGATAGTTCATGAATAATCGGATTACTCGTTATTGAATCATTTTTAGTTTCAGTTAATTCATATATTTCTCTCAGGTCAAATAATGGAATTCTATTTCCTTTTGAAAGGTCGTTCCTTTTTCCTTTTATAAAAAAAAAGTTTTTCAGAATCCCGTTTTTAATTTCTTTTGCGAAATTTTTGTCTCTTTCTTTAAAAAACCTTAAAACCAGCAAAGACTTGGTTTTATATTTTTTCATTTTTTTTTTTAATTCTTTAAAAATAGGTTGAAAAAAAGAAGGTTTTTTTGGGGTAGAACCAAAAGGTAGTTCGGTTTCCAGTCCCCAAACGGTTAAAAAACAAAAATCATTTTTATCTTTTGTTTTTTTTAGTCGACCCTTCTGAGATGAGTGAAATTTAGATTTATGCCAAGGTTTAAGATAAAAAGGAAATAGGATTTTTATCTGAATACCTTCCGTTAACCATTTTCTTGGAAATTCCGTTTCGGATAGTTGAACCCCATTATAGGTGCATTTAACATGCATTTCTCGTTTCCAGTCCTTTAAATCCTCAGACCACTCGGGAATTTGAAATAATAGCATACGGACGCTATTTTTAATTATTATCAATAAAGGTAATATAATATATTTTCTAAGAATAGATTGAGTTACTAAGAGAGAACCTCTTAGTATTTGAGCAAATAAGAAGCTATCCCAAATTTCTGCAACTTCTAGCCGGCTTTTTTTTTTTCTTTTTGATTTGTCTTCGTATTTTTTATCAAGTTTTTTTTTTTCGTTTTTCCACATGAAATTTCTAAGAATTTTTTTTTTCAGCCCCCATATATCAAATGAAAAAAAAAAAAATTTACCTATTCTGTCAAAAAAAAGGGGGGAATGCATATTTGCTTGACAAAATTCCCAAATAACTGTTTTACGTCTTTGGGGACGCATAGATCCTTGAATAATCTCTCGGCGAAAATCAGATTGTTGTGAATAACGGATCAAAACCATTTCATCTTTTTGATCATATTTTTGATTAGTATAAATCTCGTTATGCGGCTCTGTATCAGTAAAAATAACTAGCCGTTTTGCTTTTCTTGCACGAATTCCAGGCTCTATTGGTAGAGTTTCTTCATTTTCGCCTTCCAATTCTTCTAAGTCACTCCTTAATTTGTACGACCATCGAGGAACTTTTTTATCGATTTCATGGAAATCCATAAAATTTTTGCTAAGGATTTGATCGTTGCTATCAGTTAGAACGACATCAAATAAAAATTTGAAAATTTTGATTTCTTCTTCTGAATTTAATTTTGCTTCTTGGGGGTCGGAAAAATAAGAAAGTTTTTTCTCTATTGCCGAAGATTTTCTATTAAATTTTTCTATTGTTTGCTCAAATTTTTGAGAATTAATATTCAAAAGTATACCATGAATTTTGTTTATCCACGATCCCCCTATGTTATTTTTTAGATAGGTTTCGGTTATTATTTGGAATGGAACTAATCTTTGGATTCTTCCGCGGGAGATCCCCTGCAAAAATGGATCATAAATTTTCGGTAAATATTCTTTTCTAGTTTCGTTATGACAAAATCGAGTCGTTTTTTCCAATATATGTTCAACGGGCCCTTCCTGATCTAAAGCTTCAATTCGATGTAAAAATTCTTTTTTTAAGTTTTCTTTTTTTTCTTCATTGATCAAACTCCAACAAGTAGAAAATTTTTCAGAGAGGGCTTTTTCTCTTCTAAATGAAGGTATCTTTTTTTGTATCATTTCAAAAAAAGTGGAAATGTTGCGAGGATATG